ATAGAAAGACGGTGAATCTAATTCAATTAATAATTGTGGAAAGGGCGGAAGATACTTTGTATATAGACTCGTGGGAGTCTTTGTTGAAGGCTCAGGCAATCAATCAATATTAGATTGGATGGATAACTGGCTTTTACTTACTTATTCTTTTTCTATTTAATATAATAATAAATAGTTAATATAATAATAATAAATAGAGAAAAATAGAATAAATAGAAAGAAAAAGAAAGTCTTTAACCCCTATAAAAACCCCTATAAAAGAATGGAATAGGCTGTCGCCCGATTGTTTCATAAAGGCAATCGAGAGACGGTAAAGATTAGATCAAATGGTAAATGGAGGTATGTGATAGATAGTGATCTATCTTGATTCTATATTTTTATGCCTTTTTATATTTTTACTTAATGAAGGACAAGAAAAGAAAGAATAGGTTTGATTATTCCTACATGTTAGTAACATTCCCTTGATACTTCCAAAGTTGTGACTGCATATTGTCTTTGTGCTTTGCGTATTGTCTTTGTGCTTAATGTTTCCCGATTCTACTAAAAATCATATAAGAACTTGTTATAAGCGGGTTTATTGGAGTGTTTCATCAATGGTGTTTGGTCAGACTCCCCTTTTTTTTTTGACTCTGCGCCAGTAATTCCACTATTATTAGTGAATAATAATGGAATAATTACTTCATATTCATAGAGATAGGAGACATAATTCACATGGATATAGTAAGTCTCGCTTGGGCTGCTTTAATGGTAGTTTTTACATTTTCCCTTTCACTCGTAGTATGGGGAAGAAGTGGACTCTAGAGTTACTACTAATTGAATTGAGGAATCAAACTGTATCAATTGTTTTATAAATCGTTCTTCAAAGCCCTTTTTTTTTTGAACTTAACTATTTATTTCAATTTTTAAATATAAATTGAAATAAAAATATCTTCATTTAGAAATTCTAGTGGAGTAATGTATTTGTATTCTATGAATAATATATATATATGATATAGTACCCTTTCAATCAAACAAATATTTCAATAATTCCCATGTTCGTATTTCAGAAGTAAAAGGGATACAAATGATAGGAAAGTTATTACAACCGAATTTTTACTAAATTTTCTATTTCAATCAACCGGCTCTTACCATAGTTATATATAACTATGGACAATGAGGAAGAACGGATCCCTTTTTACTTTTTATTTGTTTACCTCTTTGCTGTTCAAAGAGAAAAGAAAGTAGTTCCGTTATGTTATTAAGTGGATACACCTTTCTATGGTAAACAACATAGACATAGTTGTTGTCCAACGAAATACTACAAATACTACACATAATAAGATCTTGCCTCGGGCAAGTCACATATTGCGCACTTACCCATTTGTTTTATTATTTTAGTCTTAGAAATTTTATTTCTACTATGCTTTATTGACTCATTTCATATCATGGCTCAAAGGTTAAAAATCGGTGGGGTTGACTATTCCTTTTCGAAATCTGAAGAAGTTCCTATAGAAATAGAACTCCTTTGGATTGTCTGTCAACTGCTCAATCAATTACTTCCTCGGAATGCTAAAAAAAAAGATTACTTGATTTTCTTTTATTAATATATGTTCATACTATATTTTCCCTTCATTGATTTGATTCTTTCGGTAGATGCCGGGATTCATATTGAAAATAATCAAAAATCTAAGAATTAGAATTGTCAGAGTACGAGTTTCCTTTTGCTTATTTCAGATTGATTGAAATCAACACAAATCAAATAGATGAAGCAAAGAAATAGAATTGGGATCTATGTACATTACATATATGTAATTGATATCTACATATATGAATATGAGGATACATATTGTAGATTGATTTATATTAAACTTGTATATTTATATTTATGTATATTTATATTTATACAGTACAACTTTATATAATAGATAGTATGGTAGAAAGATGCATATATTTCTTTTTACCATACTATCGGATCTCATAGAATACTGCTGATTATAGTCCGCTCATTTCATTTAAGATGCGCAATTGGAATCCTTTTTTTTTTTTTTTCAATCATTGATAAGAAGTCAAGTTTCATTCAAATTAATCACTTTGACTGACTGTTTTTACGTATATTATAAGTAAAAAAGCAGTAGGAACTAGAATGAACAGTGCAGTAGCAATAAATGCGAGAATATTTACTTCCATAATTTCATCCTTTCATTTTTTTTTTTTACTTCGGAATAACTCGGGATTTAATCCCATAGAGATGATAAGTCTTTCGTCTGTAAATTCAACGGAATACATATCGATGATATCGAATCGGATCAATATCATGAATAACAATATCGGAGCTACCAAATCGATTCATCGTCGAGAATTGAATAGTATAACATAAGAAGATCTTTTATACACACCGAATTCAAAATGTGATTCCTGATCCAATCAAGAATTACTTGCCTTTTTTTATCAGTCTTTTCTATTCTTTCGTTTCTATAACCTAATGATTTCCTTGTACAATCATCTGATGAAGTACCATCTGACCGACTTTCCACTTCCATTGGTTACAAACAACCCCAACCCCCAACAAACAATAGAAGCAAAATAGAAAAAAAGGAAGGAGTTAGGTTCTAAACTCCTTTTTTAATGATCTTCTTTTTTTGGAAAACAAAGAAGTGTGATAAAGACGAGTCCGGGTATACCGGGTATAAAATAAAAAAAAGATCTAATATTCCATCAAATTCACTATTTTATTTAGAATTTGTTCTTTCTTCGACAGTCCCCTTAAAAAAAAGATTATTCATTCCCCTTTATTTTATTAATATCCTCTTCCCTTGGATTAGATTAATAATAATAGGACGCATATATCAAAAGTTCGGTGTGCAATTTGAATGAGATCGATTGTTTCAAATTAGTTTCCACAAAATAGGAACCGGAAAAGAAATTTTCATCTTAAATAAAAGTATTCTATCAAAGTAACTATGTTAAATCAAAGTAACTATGTTAAATTTCTTTTGTATCGTACAAAATTCATTTGTGTATGTGCTCCCGGAAAACATATCTTACTCTATTCTATTTCATACATAGATCGGGATCAATCGAAAAAGCCAGACCCAGAGTACGGTATCTCTTGGAATCCTTTATATGATGCTACCAATAATTGTACCAATTCACATATGTCTCTCTCCCATCAATCGGTACTGGTTGAAGGAATGGGGATTCCCATATTTGTTTGATGAGAAATGCGAAACGAAAAAAAAAACTAAGAAGTATCCCCCTTGGAAATGAAATTCTGCCATTTGCCCCCCTTTTTCACAGAAAAGGGAGAGATGAATTGATGTATTTTTTTTTTTTATTGGATTTGGATCCGTCGGGACTGACGGGGCTCGAACCCGCAGCTTCCGCCTTGACAGGGCGGTGCTCTGACCAATTGAACTACAATCCCAGGGAAATAAAGTGTACAGCATACATATTCTTATGATTTCATTCAAAGTATTTCTATTTCGATTTTTTCATTTTTTATTAAAATCTCTGTGTTGTAACAGAGACGCGAGTGATATATTGATATCCACATGGATATGCACTTTAGCGAGATCGGCACGGATTACTAATATTTCGTTATTGCCAAATCGATTGATAATCAATCTTTCAATGAAAAAAAAAAGGCCTTTTTCTTTACTTTTCATTTTTACTTTATACTTACAGATCCTGATATGAATCTAGATCGTTAGCAAGATCAGATAAATAGTGGTAGGGATAGGAATCTATCAGAAAATTTGACTTTTTTATTCTTCCGTATCCGGGATTTCTGGAAAACGAATGGATTATATCATTTCATGGCGGATCGGCGAATTATTGGGCCGAGCTGGATTTGAACCAGCGTAGACATATTGCCAACGAATTTACAGTCCGTCCCCATTAACCGCTCGGGCATCGACCCAGGAAGAATCAATTCTGGACTTATTGATAATTCATGATCAACTTCCTTTCGTAGTACTCTACCCCCAGGGGAAGTCGAATCCCCGCCGCCTCCTTGAAAGAGAGATGTCCTGAACCACTAGACGATGGGGGCATACTTGCCCGACTGCCATCAGACTATGCTCATAGTATGAGCAGTTTTTTGAAATTGTCAATATAATGGAATGACTAGATCCGAAGGATCTTTCCGTCTTTTATGATTTCATAGAATTTTTTTATTCGTCTTTTAGATTCATGAATCATTCATTCTAATCGCCATTCTATAGAAATTAATATTAAAAGAAATTAATATTAAATCAATATTATGAGAAATTAATATTAATATTAAATCAATATTATGAAATATAATAAAAAATAATACTATTACTAAATTGAAACTAAATGGAAATCCGATTCAAAAAAAGAAATGAGAAAAGAAATAGAAGAAAAGAAATAGAAGAAAAGAAATAGAAGTAATATAAAGTATAAAATTCATTCGGATTTAGGGAGTGATTGGTCTGCCAGAAAGAAAAGGGGGTTAAACTCCATTTTTTCCACTTTCATTCATTGATTCACTCATTGTTAAGATGAGATAGGCGTATCTCTATCTCACACTAAGCCAGGAGATTAACAAACGATAAATCTAGAAATATGGGAAGAGGGATTAACAAATTACCGAAAATTGTTTTTTCTCGAAGAATTTGGTTCAGGGGACAAGCCGAATCTCTTCATCACATGATTCGATTAAATTGAAATACTTGGGATCTATATCGAATTGGTAGGTACATGTATCAATCAAATGAATTTCGTTCTGTGGGGGTTAATTCAATCAACTAGGGTCGGTCTTGAAACAATTCATTGCATTAATATTTTTATTAAATTTATTAAATCCAATATCCATAAACCAATTTTACCCTATACCTATACTCGCTAGGTTAATCAAAATTTTCGTTCCTGAATGAGCCACTAGTCATTATGAGTCTACTAGATATACTTTTATCAGTCTACTGCATATACTTATATATAATTTATGTAAATAGATAGATCTTATCTGAATAGTAACTCATTCAGGAATTGAATCAAAG